ACAACTCACACACACTCCCTTTCCAAAAAAGATCAATACACCGAAGACTACACTTAGATTTATTGGATTTGTTGCTAAAATATCGGTATTAAACCCGAAACTCCCGGCGGATGGCCAGTGACCCAAGTAAACGAAAGAATCGGTTAAATTTTTCATATAATCTCCTCTTCTAGCTAACCTATAAAAAAAGAACTCTGTCCTTTTTTTTTTTTTTATTCTTTTTATTTTCAATAAAAATAAAATTTCATTTAATATAATAATTTAGAATTTCATTTACCTATTTGGATATTTGTAAACAGAATCAAAAACCTATTATATTTACAAATGTATTTTCCAAAATTTTTAATTTTCAATAATAATAATGAAACTTATTAGAATTAAGCTATAATTTGAGACCAAGTTTTATGTCAATTTAAAAAAACCTAAACCTCCTTTTTTCGCAACACTCCTTAAAAAAAAGTTTCCATTAAACTAAAAGAATAAGGGGAAGGAAGAAAGCGAATCGATGTGCTAATTCCCCATCCTCAAATTAGTCCTTCCCAAGGATTGTTGTCTGAATGAATAATTGTAGGAGTTAAATCTTGATAGAATTAAAAAAACTACGAAAAAAAAATCAGAATTTTCTGATTTCTAGGATTAAACAAAAGGATTCGCAAATAAAAGCGCTAATGCTACAACCAGGCCATAAATTGTTAAAGCTTCCATAAAAGCCAAACTAAGCAATAAAGTACCTCGTATTTTTCCTTCTGCCTCAGGTTGTCTCGCGATACCTTCGACAGCTTGACCCGCAGCTGTACCTTGACCAACTCCAGGTCCAATAGAAGCAAGCCCAACAGCCAACCCAGCAGCAATAACCGAAGCAGCAGAAATCAGTGGATTCATGATAAGTTCCTCACACCAAAATAAAGAAATAGTTAATGATACAATCATCCAATGACTTAGGACTTAATTATAATTAAGTCATCGCTAAGAAGATTCATCCAGCCAAAAAAACCAAAAACTTTAATTGAAATAATATAATTATATTATTGAATCATAAGAATTACTTTGATATTAGTTCCTATCCACGGGATTTTGAAAAATTCATAATATATATATACGACTTTTTTATGCCATTTCTTTTTTGTTAACCATTCTTTGAATTCTTAGTTCTTTTTTTTTATCGTTTTTTTCAGCCAATTCACAGATAAAAAGGAAGAACTTCTAATCGAATCCTTATCTAATCGAAATTCAAAAAAGTAGTGGGGCAGATTATATAGATCTTTAACTCATATATACCTAGTCAATATCAAATATGACATATACAAGTGTTTCTTACATAACGTAAACCAACTATTCTGGGCTAACCTAAAAATGAATATTTGAAAAAAAAATAGTTAATGATGACCCTCCATAGATTCACCTATATAAGCCGCAGCTAAAGTGGCAAAAATGAGAGCTTGAATCCCGCTTGTAAATAATCCAAGGAACATGACAGGGATAGGAACCACTAAAGGTACTAAAGAAACAAGAACAACAACTACTAATTCATCGGCTAATATATTTCCGAAAAGTCGAAAACTAAGTGATAGGGGTTTTGTAAAATCTTCTAAGATATTAATGGGTAAAAGAATTGGAGTTGGTTGAATGTATTTACTGAAATATCCTAATCCTTTTTTGCTAAGACCCGCATAAAAATATGCTACTGATGTGAGTAAAGCTAAAGCAACCGTCGTATTTATATCATTCGTTGGTGCTGCTAACTCCCCTTGAGGTAACTGGATAATTTTCCACGGTAAAAGGGCTCCTGACCAGTTAGAAACAAAAATAAATAAAAACAGGGTTCCAATAAAGGGAACCCATGGACCGTATTCTTCTCCAATCTGGGTTTGACTCACGTCTCGAATGAATTCAAGGACAAATTCAAAGAAATTTTGGCCGTCAGTTGGAATGGTTTGTGGATTGCGAACCGCTAGAACTGCGGAACCTAATAAGATAGCAATTACAACCCAAGAAGTAATAAGGACTTGCGCATGAACTTGGAACCCCCCTATTTGCCAATAGAAATGTTGGCCTACTTCTACACCAGATATCTCATATAACCCTTCTTTTATTAGTGTGTTGATGGAACATGATAAAACATTCATATTGCCCTCTGACAGAAATAAGAACTTAAAATGATTTTGATTCAAGATCCCCCCCTTTTTTTTTTTACTTATTTACTTGAATTTTATATTTTAGTTTTGGATACCAACTAAATAAATCACACAATATCCCCAGTTTTTTTATCTCTTTTTCTTTTGTACGATTCAGGAGTAGTAACCGATTTTATAAATCGAAATACAAGGAGCCCCTCCCTCAAAAAAAATTGATTTATTTATCTTATTATTAATCAAGAAGTTTGTATATAGCTAGAACGACCCTCACAAATTGCAAATACTAATTTGTTAAGAATGAATCGAATTGAAGCTATAGCGTCATCATTTGCTGGAATAGAAATATCCGCGAGATCGGGATTACA